AAGAAAATGACATCGTGATTTGAATCGCGATGAAACAATACATCAACGGGAGATTAGTTCAATAAGTTCCGTTTTTTTTTTTCAAAAATGGAAGAAAAGCCTTTCATTAGAAAAACAAAAGCCTGTTACAAAAAAAAAGAAATAAAACCGGAATCGACACATTGATTCTTTTTTTTTTCATTTTTTTTGTTGAACCGTATGCATCCAAAGGTGCACGTACGGTTCCTAAGGGATACAATTTTGTCCTAATCAACCGACTTCATCGAGAAAGATTACTTTTTTTAGGCCAAGAAGTTGATAGCGAGATCTCAAATCAACTTGTTGGTCTCATGGTATATCTCAGTATAGAAGATAATACTAGGGATCTTTATTTGTTTATAAACTCTCCCGGCGGATGGGTAATACCAGGAATATCCATTTATGATACTATGCAATTTGTCCCACCCGATGTACATACAATATGCATGGGATTAGCTGCTTCAATGGGATCTTTCATTCTGGTTGGAGGAGAAATTACCAAACGTCTAGCATTCCCTCACGCTTGGCGCCAATGATATTTTTATTTGAAAAAAAAAAAAGAAGACTATGCCTTCGCCATATCAAATATGAATAATAAGTAATAATAGCATGGCACTTCGAGTTCGATATGAACAAAGAAACCATTAGTGTTTTTTCATAACATGAGATTTTGTATCGAGATAGTAAGTAGTATGAAGCAAAGGTTATTTCCGATTTGATCTTATGTGTCGGGAGTACATTTCAGCGTCACAAACCATTTTTCTTCTACACCAGAAACCTTTTTCTGATATTTATAAAAGAAAGAGAGAGTACCAAAAATGAAAAAAAAAAAAGATCATTTTTCCTTATTTGATCATATCAGAAAGACACTTTGGGATTGCTAAATCACAGACGAAAACGAAATAAATAAAATAAATATATATATAAAGCAACAGAACCATCATAGTATTTTTTTCTTACGAAAAGAAGGGTGGTAAATGGATCATTCAACGATCCGGATCGGATGGATTCTATTTTTTCCTTCGAAGGAAGGGGGTGAGTAAATTCCATTGCAGAGCCGTATGCAATGCACAAAAGATGCCTGCCCGTACGGTTGTTCAATTCTATTTTTTCTTTCTTCTTGCTTGTTATTTTTTTATCCCTTTAACCTAATCATGTGAGATAGAAGAACCGTTCATGATGTTATATCAATATCATCAGATCAGGGTTATGATTCACCAACCTGCCAGTTCTTTTTATGAGGCACAAGCGGGGGAATTTATCCTGGAAGCGGAAGAACTACTAAAACTTCGCGAAACCCTCACAAAGGTTTATGTACAAAGAACGGGCAACCCTGCGTGGGTTGTATCCGAAGATATGGAAAGAGATGTTTTTATGTCAGCAACAGAAGCCCAAGCTCATGGCATCGTTGATCTTGTAGCGGTCGAAAATGAAAATACTGGGGATTTCGTGTAAATCCATGATTCCATTTCAAACCATAATTCGAATTTTACGTGATTTGATATTGAATAGAAATAATACTAGAAATAATAATTCATAATCATCAAGCATAAATCGGGTTAAGATCGATCTAAACCAACCCATTCTAATTCTATATATATATATACGACATGCCAACTATTAAACAACTTATTAGAAACACAAGACAGCCAATAAGAAATGTCACGAAATCCCCTGCTCTTCGAGGATGTCCTCAGCGTCGAGGAACATGTACTAGAGTGTATGTGCGACTCGTTCAGATCATGAGCTCGAACAGATGAGACAATTTTCCAGTATCAATGATTAGTACCAATGAATAGGATAGATAGAGTGGAAGAACGCCATTTACTATCTAAAAAAAAAAAATGAAGATCTATCATATCCCTATATTGTTGTGTATTGTGTATGGATTTTATGGTTTCCGTTGGTGCAAATCCAATCATCTCGATTTGAGATGAGAAGCAATTCTCCATTGGTAGCAAATGGGTATCCATTAAGCGGAGAAAATGGTATTATAAGAAGCAAAAAGGTTAGGCTCCTATTCTTGAAAGAACGGACTAACAGGGTCAGCTACCTAGCCAACTTTCATAATTAAATGCCGTCACTGTATGGATAGCTCTTATTGTGAAAAGGCCTATTACTGTATAATTGATGGGTAGAGCCAAAGAGTGTGAACTATACAAGTTAATAAAATACCATTTGATTAAATGAGAGAAGAGGCTCCGGTGCATAGAGAGGACCTCACCGTTTAAGAAGTAACCATAGAAACGATGGAACCCACTATTTTTTTTTTATTTATTTAGTATCGGTCGAATTTCTTATTTCCGGGTGAACTAAATGCCCTGTAAAGAATAAAAAATCGTGGTTGGGAAGGTCATAGTAGCAAAAGCCATTGGGATTTATATTTTATATATCGGAATAATCCGTTTTGTTATTAATCGACCGGGGGAGGGGAAAAGAATGACTGAAAGAAGAGAAATCAATTAGTTATTCATTAACGTTTAATTTGATTCAATGACCAGAGTTAGACGAGGATATACAGCTCGGAGACGTCGAACAAAAATTCGTTTATTTGCATCAACTTTTAGAGGGGCTCATTCAAGACTTACTCGAACGACTCTTCAACAGAAAATGAGAGCTTTGGTTTCCTCTCACCGAGATAGAGGCAGGCAAAAGAGAAATTTTCGTCGTTTGTGGATCACTCGGATAAATGCAGTAACTCGCGAGAATAAGGTATTCCATAGTTATAGTCGATTAATACACAATCTGTACAAGAGGCAATTGCTTCTTAATCGTAAAATACTTGCGCAAATAGCTACATCAAATAAAAATTGTCTTTACATGATTTCCAATAGGATCATCAAATAAAGGAAATTATAAAGTAATATACGGGAATGATTGAAACAGAATTCCCCGGAGAATGAACTCCGGGAAGATAGAATAAAAATAAATTAAGATAATAAGATAAGTAGTAGGAATGAACGAACATCATGTTTCAATAAAAAAAAAAGATTTCTTCTTCCCCCATTTTTTTGTTTCTTATAAGACAACAATCAAATCTGGATTTTAGACTTTTTCGAACAAAACAGCAATCTGAGCTTGAGTTCCGATTGGAGGTTTGAGTCAATTGAGGAGTATGCCTATTTATTTCTGGTTCTAGGACCAGTAGTTCTAGGGATCGACTCGGCTCTCTCAAATTGTTTCTCATTATTAAGAAAAGGTAACAAAGATAAAATACGAGCTTGTTTTATAGCAATAGTAATTAATCGTTGTTGTTTCAAGGTCAATCTATTCACCCGTCTAGATAATATTTTTCCTTGTTCACTAATAAATCGACTAATTAAACTCATGTTTCTATAATCAATTCGATCCCCCGATCCAATTGGGGGCAAACGCCTACGAAAAGAGAGCTTGGATTTACGAAAAGGTTGCTTGGATTTATCCATGTTTATTCCTTATATCTAAAATTCTATTTCTTTATTCATTTCAGATCCGGTCGAAATAGGTTTGATTTGTATATTATATATATGTTAAATATGTTAAGTTCTTCCTCTTTCTGCTCTTTGGAATAGAAAAATCGCGCACACGCTCCGTTCGATCTATTTCTTTATTTCCCCATGAATCGTATGCTTCTGACAATAGCGACAAAATTTTCTCAATTCTAATCGACTAGGTGTATTGTGTCGATTCTTTTGAGTAATATATCTAGAGATGCCGGGCGATTCTTTATTGACACCATTTTGGACACAACTGGTACATTCCAAAATAACTCTGACTCTGACATCTTTACCCTTGGCCATGAACCTCCTTTGGATTTTGGATCGACTTAACTTAACTTTTCTATTTTTGATCCGAAAAGAAAAAGAAGAAAAGAACAAAAAAAATTAATAGAAGTTACTAACTAGAAATTAAATTTCTAAAGATTTCGTTGTAATTAATATTAATAGAGTAATAATTAGGTAATACAATTTTTTTTCTAACTATCAATTATTCCTATCCTAATCCCAGTATTTTTTCATTTAAATATCTTCTTTCTATGCTATAATTTCGTAGAGCCTGCCCTAGACTAGACCCGCATTTCCATTTCTGTTCTCCCAAATTTTATTTTAGATCACTGAATTTTTGCTGAGATTCAATACATTTTTTTTTCTTTCTCTTTCCTTCCTATCCTAAAGAACTGAAAAGGGGGGCGAAATAAATTCTAGTCATGTCACGTAGAATTCTATTTCTAATTTTCTTCGTTTCTTCGCATATCAATAACTAGAATGAAAAAAATGGAAATGACAAGGCATCTGGGAATAAACGATTAATCTCTATCAATAGACCTGCTAAAGACCCAAACCATAGAGTACTTAGCACAGGTGCCGTGGAGAGATATGTTTTTATATCTCGCATTGAAAATCCTCCTTCTTTATTGTAAGACATATACATATATTATATGGTCAGATGTCGTAGTTCAAGATCATTTGTATTTATTTTTATGCGGAATTCCTAACTAAAATGGATATGTACAATGAACCAGTAGATGAGATTTTTTGTCCCTAAAAAAAGAAAAAGATGGCCCCTTCTTCCTGAGCATTTTCAATAAATATTTTTTTTTATACGTTAGGTTTCAGATGTATATAATTCTTTATTATATGAAAGAAAAAAAAAAGAAGAAATGGCAAGAAAATTGTATATAGATAGAGAAGAAAATAACAATGTGGAAAACAAGACAGGGATTTTGTACAATGACACTGTAACACAAAATTTGGAAAAGGGATGTAGCGCAGCTTGGTAGCGCGTTTGTTTTGGGTACAAAATGTCACGGGTTCAAATCCTGTCATCCCTACCTATTACTTCTCCTATGGGCAATAACGAGGGATTAATTGAGATCGATTAAAATTGAACATAATCTTTCATTCTTGCATACTATATGTATGCAAGATCTTTTTATATGTATGTAAGATATTTTTGGGGGATCAAAATATCTTACATACAATGGTATTTTCTGTCATAAGACA